GTGTTATTTGCACCATTTTGCTTTCGTTGCACCTTTGAGCGAAGTTTTATTCTTGCTTTTTCATTCAGTTTTTTTTTGTTCTATATGTAAGTTTGTGCATGATTTTGTACTATGGCTCTAAATGGGTTTATGGATATAATGGTTGATTCTCATTAGTTATTATTGGTTGTTCAAGTATTCTTGTATTTAGTAATATATTTTAGTCTCGGTTAAATTTTGTGCCAGCAGCCGCGGTTATACCTTGGAGGCATTTGAATGTGTTTGGCGTTAAGATAGTTATATTGTTTAGTTTAGTTGATTTTATTTTATTTGTTGTTAGGTGAAATTTTTATTGTCTTTAATTTTCTTGTTTTTGTTTGGAAGCTATGAAATTCTTTTTGTAGACTAGGATTAGATACCCTATTATTTTGGAATGTTAAATTGTTGTGTTTGTGCCTGAGTAGTACTAGTTATGTTCTTGAAACTTAAAGAATTTGGCGGTATCTCATTCCGTCCAGAGGAATCTGTCTCGTTATCGATAGTCCACGTTGGACCTTACTTAGTTGCTTTAAGGTTTGTATACCGCCGTTTACTGATTATCTTTTTAGGGTTTATTAATTTTCTAGTTTCTTTATTTTGAGTTATTTCAGGTCAAGGTGCAGCTTGTTTCTAAGTGAATGATGGATTACATTGTTATTTGTTGTTTGGATTATTGATTTTAATATTGGTATGAAATTGGATTTGGTTGTAATGGTTTGTAGATTATTATTATGATAAAGGTTCTGGGATATGCACACATCGCCCGTCGCTCTCGTTTATTATTAATGAGATAAGTCGTAACAAAGTGGTTGTACCGGAAGGTGCGGCTGGATTGTGATTCAGATCATTTCTGTTAGTTGAGTTTTCATTTACACTGAATTATTATGTCGTGCAATTCGGCATGGTCTGATTTATATTGATTGTCTTGTTTATGTTTTAGTGTAGGTTTTTATTATTTAACTGAAGAATCATTGGGGTTATTGTATTTTTGTGATTTAATTTTTTATACTATAGATTATTTGTACCGTGAGGGGTTGATGATATTTTATTTAATGTTTTTTAGGAAGTTGACTTTTTTTGTCGTACCTTGTGTATCAGGGTTCATTGAATTTTATTATTTATATTTTATTTCCCGATTTTAAAGGAGTTAATGATTTATGTTAGTTACTGTTTCACCAGTATTAATAATAGGTTGTTGGTAGTGAAATGCTATTCGTCTTTAGTGGTTTCTGGTTTTTCAAGAAATGAATTTAATTCATACATCTTATTTAATTCCTGTTGTTTTTATATTTATTTTTATTTGATGTTAAGATTAAGGGGGATTAGCTCCTTGTTTTGTTTTTATAATTATTTGTTTTGATTTAGTTTTGTGGATTTTATAGTGATTTTCAATTTGATTATGTTAAAATTTTGTTATTTATCTTGTTTATTTTTGATGTAATTTAAGGTTTTATTGAAATGTTTTTTGTATTTTTGGTTGAGTAGTAATTATTGTGTAATTAGTAAATTTGGGGTTTGATATATGTTGTTTAAGATGATGAATGTATAATTTCTTTTGAGGAATTAGGCAAAAGTTTACATGTCCGCCTGTTTAACAAAAACATCTTTTCTTGTTAGTTTTTGAAGTATGGCCTGCCCACTGACGTTTATAGAGGTTGAAGGGCCGCGGTATTTTGACCGTGCAAAGGTAGCATAATCATTAGTTCTTTAATTGTGATCTGGTATGAATGGCTTGACGAGACATGAGCTGTCTTAGAGGTATTATTTATTGAATTTAGTTTTTGAGTTAAAATTCTTAAATGTTTTTATGGGACGAGAAGACCCTATAGAGTTTGACGCCTAATATTTCTTTGTTGTTTTGGTTTGTTTATCTCTTTTGAGTTGATTAGGTGTTTTGTTGGGGTGATGGGAGGAATAAAATTTAACTCCTCTTTGATTTTTTATATTTATTTATATTTATTTTGATCCATTTATTTTGATTATAAGATTAAATTACCTTAGGGATAACAGCGTTATCCTCCTTGAAAGTTCTTATTGGCAGGGGGGTTTGCGACCTCGATGTTGGATTAAGGTGAATTTTCGGTGCAGGAGCTGAAGGTGATTAGGTCTGTTCGACCTTTAAAATCTTACATGATCTGAGTTCAGACCGGCGTGAGCCAGGTTGGTTTCTATCTATAATATAGTTTTAATACTTTAGTACGAGAGGACCGGGTATTTTGAATAATTTTATTTCATTATGATTTTCATTAATTTATTACTATTTTGGCAGATAAGTGCATTGGATTTAGAATCTATTAATGTAAAATTTTATTTTACAAGTAGTATATGTTGAATACCTTTTTTATTGTTGTTGTTTTTTTGTTGTTGATGATTTTTGTTATGGTTGGAGTGGCATTTCTTACTTTATTGGAGCGTAAGGTCTTGGGTTATATTCATATTCGTAAGGGCCCTAATAGGGTGGGATTTATTGGTATTTTTCAGCCGTTTAGAGATGCTATTAGGTTGTTTACCAGGGAGCAATATTTTCCTTTGGTTTCTAATTATTTGATTTATTATTTTTCTCCTATTTTTGGGTTTTTCCTTTCTTTGTTGGTTTGGGTATTAATCCCTTATTTGAGTGGTTTCATCTCCTTTGAGTTGGGTTTGTTGTTTTTTCTGGCTTGTACGAGACTTGGCGTTTATACAGTTATAATTGCTGGGTGATCCTCTAATTCTGGTTATTCTTTATTAGGGGGCCTTCGTGCCTTGGCTCAGACTATTTCTTATGAGGTAAGATTGGCTTTTATTTTACTTTCTTTTGTTGTTTTGGTTTGTAGATATAACTTGGCCTATTTTTATCTTTTTCAGGTTTATCTGTGGTTAATTTTTCTTTCTCTTCCTTTGTCTTTTGTTTGATTTATTTCCTGTTTGGCTGAGACTAATCGTACTCCTTTTGATTTTGCTGAGGGGGAGTCTGAGCTTGTTTCAGGGTTTAATGTTGAGTATGGTGGAGGAGGATTTGCATTGATTTTTTTGGCTGAGTATGCGAGAATTCTTTTTATAAGTTTGTTGTTTTGTATCATTTTTTTGGGCAGTGATCTTTATTCATTCTTTTTTTATTTTAAACTTACTCTTATTTCTTTTCTGTTTGTTTGGGTTCGTGGTACTTTACCTCGTTTCCGTTATGATAAGTTAATGTATTTAGCTTGAAAGAGATTTTTACCTCTTTCTTTGAATTATCTTTTGTTCTTTGTTGGTGTTAGGTGTTTTATTTTTTCCTTGTTATAGTGTATTAATTTAGGTACTGGCAAGTTAATAGAAGATTTAAACTTCTTTCATAATGTTTTCAAGACATTAGGCTTATTCTATGGCTTTTTAACTTGTTAACTTGTTATTTTATCTCATAATTTTGTTGTTATAGGGTTTGTCACATAGTATGCAAAGTATACTACTGTTAGGATTTGTCCTGTTAAGATGTATGGGTCTTCTACTGGGCGGGCTCCAATTCATGTTAGTAGAATTACTGTGTTTGTTATTGTTCAGAATAGTACTTGATTAATTGGGTAGAATTGTGTTCCTCGAAATTTTGACTTGTTTGCTGGTATGATGAATAGGATTGCAATTGATATTACTAGGGCAATAACTCCTCCTAATTTGTTTGGGATTGATCGTAGAATTGCATAAGCGAACAGGAAGTATCATTCTGGTTGGATGTGTACAGGTGTTACTAATGGATTTGCTGGTGTAAAGTTGTCTGGGTCTCTTAGGATGTATGGTTCTTTTAGGGCAAGAATTGTTAGTGCTATCATGGTGATTATAAATCCTACGATGTCCCTTACTGTGAAGTATGGATGAAATGGGATTTTATCTGTATTTTTATTTAGTCCGAGTGGGTTATTTGATCCTGTTTGATGTAGGAATAGTAGGTGAATTATTGCTATTGCCGCAATTACGAAGGGTAGCATGAAGTGTAAAGCAAAGAATCGTGTTAGTGTAGCGTTGTCTACTGCAAAACCCCCTCAAACCCATTGTACTACTTCTGTTCCTACATATGGGATTGCTGATAGGAGGTTTGTAATTACAGTTGCACCTCAAAATGATATTTGACCTCACGGTAACACGTATCCTAGGAATGCTGTTGCTATAGTTAAGAATAGAATTACTACCCCCACAGATCATGTATGTGTGAAGTTGTATGATCCATAATATAGGTTTCGTCCGGTGTGTAAGTAGATGCAGATGAAGAATAGTGATGCCCCATTTGCGTGGAGGGTTCGGAGTAGTCATCCGTAGTTTACATCCCGGCAGATGTGTCTTACTCTGTTAAATGCTATGTCAACTCTTGGGCAGAAGTGTATTGCTAGGAATAATCCGGTTACAATTTGTGCTACCAAACAGAGCCCTAGCAATGATCCGAAGTTTCACCAACCTCTGATTGTTGATGGTGTTGGTAAGTCTACTAGGGCGTTATTTGCAATTTTGAATAAGGGGTGTCTATTTCGTGTGGGTTTATTCATTATCTTGTATGTCGTAGTGGTCCCTTGGACACGTTAATAATATTTACAACTACAATTAGTGTTAATAGTATATATAATACTAGTAGTGTTGTCATGACTCCTATTGTTTGGTTATATATAACTGTTGTTGTAGTTAGAATATCATTTTCTATTATTGTATCATGCAGGCTCATTTCTTTACTGTTGGTTACTGTTGGTATTGTGTATAGGATGACAGGCAAGATTAGGAGTGTGGCTGTTAGTATTTTATTTGATGGTGAGAATATTTCATTTGATGCTAGGCTTGTTATATATATAAATAGTACAAGTATGCCTCCGATTATGATTATGAATAGGATATATGAAAATCAAAATCTCTTGTACATTGTGCCTCTAATAAGGCATACTATTGTGGTTTGGATGAGCAGTATTAGTCCTATAGCCAGAGGGTGTTTTATTTGTGTAAATATTAATCTGGTTATTGTTCTTATTGATATAAGTAGTTTTGTTATGTCAGGGGGTATTTTATTTAAAATGTTAATTTTGGGGATTAATGAAATGGTATTGTAAACCTTTCCTCTGAAGTTTTAAAAGGTTAATCCTTATTTTTGATTTACAAGACCAATATTTTTGTTAAATTATTAAAACTTAATGCCAATGTGATTATATTTTTTTATCCTTTATTTTTGTGGTATTTGGGCCTTTTCTTCCAGCCGTAAGCATTTGTTAATTACTTTGTTGAGATTGGAATTTGTTGTGTTGGTTCTCTATTTTTCTATTTATTTTTATTTGTGTAATTTTAATTATAGATTATTTTTTGTTGTTTACTTTTTGGTTTTTTCTGTTTGTGAGGGTTCCTTGGGTTTATCTATTTTGGTTTCTATAATTCGTAGTCATGGTAATGATTATTTTCAATCTTATAATGTTCTTCAATGTTAAGGTTTCTTTGTTTTTTGATTTTTTTAACCCCCTTGTGTGTTTTTTCTGGATATTGGTGGCTGATTTGTTCTTTATTATTTTTTATTTCATTTATTTTTTTCTTTTTCTTTCCTTATTTTTTTTGTTGGGGAAGCTTGGGTTATATTTTTGGTTGTGATTTAATTTCTTATGGTCTTATTCTTCTTAGATTATGGATTTGTATTCTTATGATTTTGGCCAGAGAGTCTATTTTTCGACTCAACTATTTTTCTGGGTTTTTTGTTTTTGTTGTCATTGCTTTAGCTATTATGCTGTATTGTACTTTTAGAAGAATTAGTCTACTTTCATTCTATATTTTTTTTGAAAGTAGACTAATTCCCACTCTTTTTTTAATTTTGGGTTGGGGATACCAGCCTGAGCGTGTTCAGGCTGGTATTTATTTATTGTTTTATACTTTACTGGCTTCCCTTCCCCTATTGGTTGGTATCTTATATGTTTATAACTCTTTAGGGTCTTTATGTTTGTTTTTGTTGTATGGGGATGGTTCTTTAGTTGGCAGTTTGTTTTATGTTTGTATAGTTTTTGCCTTTTTGGTTAGGATGCCTATATTTATGGTTCATTTATGGCTTCCTAGGGCACACGTTGAGGCCCCCGTGGCTGGTTCTATGATTTTGGCTGGTGTTTTATTGAAGTTGGGGGGGTATGGTCTTCTTCGTGTATTTCCTGTATTGTTCAGGTTTGGTTTTAGGTTCGGTGTTGTTTGGGTTGCCTTAAGCTTAGTTGGTGGCTTGTTTGTTAGTTTGTTTTGTATACGACAGACTGATTTGAAGTCTTTAATTGCTTACTCTTCTGTTGCTCATATGAGCATGGTTATTGGTGGTATTATGACATTGAATTATTGAGGGGTTTGTAGATCTTTTGCTTTGATGGTGGCTCATGGGCTGTGTTCTTCTGGTCTTTTTTGTCTTTCTAATATTTCTTATGAACGTTTTGGTAGACGGAGTCTTTTGGTTAATAGGGGTTTAATTAATTTGATGCCTAGAATGGCCATGTGGTGATTTTTGTTGAGAGCTTGTAATATGGCTGCTCCCCCCTCCCTTAACCTTCTTGGTGAGATTGGTTTATTGAGCAGTCTTGTTTCTTGATCTTGGTGTTTAATATTTGTTTTGATCTTTTTATCTTTTTTTAGTGCGGCTTATACTCTTTATATATATTCTTATAGCCAACATGGGTCTGTTTATTCTGGTGTTTATTCTTGTTCTTTGGGCTATGTTCGCGAATTTTTATTGTTGTTTCTGCATTGATTCCCGTTGAACTTAGTTATTTTGAGGGTGGATGTTACTGTTTTTTGGGTTTAAAGCCTTTCGAAAATCCAGATAGTTTAAGTTGAAAATATTGGTTTGTGGTGCCAATGATATATTTTTATATTTTGGATTTATGTTTATGTCTGTTTGTTTTGTTAGATTTATTTTTTTATTTCTTTTGGGGTTGTTTTGTTGTTTTTGTGGGGCTTATTTTATTATGAGTGATCTAGTTTATTTTATTGATTGGAATATTATTACGTTAAATGGTAGATCTATTATTATGACTTTTCTTTTTGATTGAATATCTTTGTTGTTTATAGGGTTTGTTTTTATTATTTCTTCTTTAGTTATTCTTTATAGTGATGATTATATGTTCGGGGATTTGAATATTGTTCGGTTTATCTTGCTGGTTTTAATGTTTGTTGTTTCTATGATATTTTTGATTATTAGTCCTAATGTAATTAGCATTTTGTTAGGCTGGGATGGTTTAGGTTTGGTTTCTTATTTGTTAGTGATTTATTACCAGAATGTGAAGTCTTATGGTGCTGGTATGTTAACGGTTTTGTCTAATCGAATTGGTGATGTTGCTTTATTGATAGTTATTGCTTGAATAATTAATTTTGGTAGTTGGAGTTTTATTTATTACCTGGACTTTTTATTGGGGTCTCTTGAGATAGAGCTGATTTCTTTTCTTGTTGTTTTGGCCGCAATGACTAGGAGTGCTCAAATTCCTTTTTCTTCTTGATTACCTGCAGCAATAGCTGCTCCTACCCCTGTTTCTGCATTAGTTCATTCTTCTACTTTGGTTACTGCTGGCGTTTATTTATTAATTCGGTTTAGTCCTTCTTTTGGTTATTGATTGAATGTGGTTTTGTTACTAATTTCTGGTTTGACTATATTTATGGCAGGTTTGGGGGCGAATTTTGAGTTTGATTTAAAGAAAATTATTGCTTTATCCACTTTGAGACAACTGGGCCTTATGATTATAACTATCTCTGTTGGTCTTTCAGCATTGGCTTTTTTTCACTTGTTAACTCATGCTTTATTTAAGGCCTTGCTTTTCATATGTGCTGGCGGGGTAATTCATTCTATAGGTGATTCTCAGGACATTCGTTTTATAGGTGGTTTGTCGGTTTATATGCCATTTACTTCATCGAGTTTGATGGTTTCTAATTTTGCTCTTTGTGGTATGCCGTTTTTGGCAGGGTTTTATTCTAGGGATTTTATTCTGGAAATATTTTCCATGAGATATATTAATATGTTTGGTTTCTTTTTGCTGTTTATTTCCACGGGTTTAACAGTTTGTTATTCTTTTCGCTTGTTTTATTTTGTTCTTTGCGGTGATTTTAATTTTATTCCTTCTTATAGTATGGTTGAGTCTAATTATAACATGATGTTTGGTATAATCGGTTTATTGATTATGTCTATTTTTGGTGGTAGTTCTCTTATGTGACTAATTTGCCCTACTCCTTCTGTGATTTGTTTGCCTTATTATTTAAGGTTTCTTACTTTGTTTGTGGTGTTTATTGGTGGCTGACTTGGTTATGAGGTTGCTGGTTTTGTTTTGGGTGATAAACTATTTTCTGTGCTTTTGTATGGCCCTTCTTCGTTTTCTGGCTCTATGTGATTTATGCCTTTCTTTTCTACTTATGGTGTTTCTTTTGGGCCGTTGGGGTTAGGTTATGGGGCGACAAGGGTTTTTGATTCTGGTTGGATGGAGTATTTTGGTGGCCAGGGTATGTATTGGGCCCTTTTTAATGCTGGCAGGGTTAGTCAATGGTTTCAGTATAATAATTTGAGGGTATTTTTAGGATTTTTTGTTATGTGAATTGTTATTCTTCTATTTATTCTTATTTATTACTTGAATAGCTTATGTTTAGAGCGCGACACTGAAGATGTCGATGAGGCATTTTGCCTTCGGGTATTTATAAAAGTCTTTCTTTGTCTTTACAGTGAAAGTGTAATGTTTTTCTAAACTATATAAATAGAAGTGTAAACGGATTTTAACCGCTATAGTGATAAGTTAGCAGCATTCACTTTTTCTGTCACTTCCTTAACTGGAATTATTAATTCAATTTTATTATTAACAATAATATACCTCTTTCTTTGGTTTCAGTTAAGTTTGGTAAAAGTGAGGATAAAATTGGTTTATCTATGATCAGGTCGAAACTGATTGCAAAATTTGCTTCTCACATCTTTTAAAATGCGGTTGAGGCTAACTACTTAAGGTAGTACCTTTTGAATGCAACTCAAATGTTATTATTAACTATAGTCCCACGTTAGTTTCTTCATTCAAGTGATCCTTGATTTCATTCGTGGTATAGACCAATAATTAGGATTAGTAGGAATACTGATCTAATGATTATTCATGATTTAATGTTTGATGTTATTATAGTGATTGGTATTGGTAGTAGTAGTGCAATTTCTACATCGAAGATTATGAAGATTACTGCAATTAGGAAGAATCGCGATGAGAACGGTAGCCGTGCTGAGTTTTTAGGGTCAAATCCACATTCAAATGGTGATCTTTTTTCTCGGTCTTCATTGATTTTCTTTGAGATTAGGGTGGTTAGTATTATAATGGCTGTTGATAATAAAATAGTTACTGCTGCTCTTGTGATAATTATTAGTATTATTTATCTTGTTTTTCACAAATTTCTTGATTGGAAGTCAAGTATACTTTCTTGTATTAGATAAATATTATTTTATCTTCCTCATCAGTAGATTGAAATATAAAGGAATAGCCAAACTACGTCTACGAAGTGTCAGTATCATGCTGCTGCTTCAAATCCGAAGTGGTGATTTGATGAGAAATGCAGTGTTGTATGTCGTAGGAGACATGTAGTTAGGAATGTTGTTCCAATAATTACATGTAGTCCGTGGAATCCCGTTGCTACAAAGAATGTTGATCCATATGCTGAGTCTGCAATTGTGAATGGGGCTTCAAGGTATTCATATGCTTGTAGTGCGGTGAAATATAGTCCTAATAATACTGTGAAGAACAGTCCTTGGGTTGCCTGTGTAGCATTATTTTCTAGTAGGCCATGGTGAGCTCATGTTACTGTTACTCCTGAAGCCAGTAGGATTGCTGTATTTAGTAATGGGACTTGTATGGGGTTGAATGGTTGGATCCCTGTAGGGGGTCAAGTTGACCCGAGCTCAATTGTTGGTGATAGGCTTGAGTGGAAGAATGCCCAAAAAAATGATACAAAAAATAAGACTTCTGATACAATAAATAGGATTATTCCTCATCGTAACCCCCTTGTTACTATTTTTGTATGTAGCCCCTGATATGTCCCTTCTCGGGTCACATCCCGTCATCATTGAATTATAGTTAGTACGGTAATGATTGCTCCAATTGCCAGCAGTCTGTCGTCGTATTGATGAAATCATTTGATTAGTCCTATTAGGGTAACTATTGCTCCGATAGCTCCTGTGAGTGGTCATGGTCTTTTATTTACTATATGGAATGGGTGGTTTTCGTGTATTGACATTAATTAACTTCTCTAGAATATAGGGTTCTTAGGATGGCAAATACATATGATTGGATAACTGCTACTGCACCCTCTAGGATAAGAAGTAGGATTTGTGCTGTAATTAGTACGGTCAATAGTGTGTGAGTTATTGATGGTCCATTATTTCCTAATAGTGTTAATAATAAGTGCCCTGCAATTATGTTTGCGGTCAAACGTACTGCTAGTGTTCCTGGCCGGATTAGGTTTCTAATCGTTTCGATAATAACTATAAATGGTATTAGTATAGTAGGTGTTCCTTGGGGAACTAAGTGCTCGAATATGTGATTGGTGTTTTTGATTCATCCGAATAGTATAAATCTTATTCACAGGGGTAGGGCTAGGGTTAATGTAAGAATTAGGTGACTCGTTCTTGTAAAGATATATGGGAATAGTCCTAAGAAGTTATTTATTAGAATTATAAGAAATAAAGATGTTAGAATAAATGAGTTTCCTTTATTTTCATTTCCTTTTCTTAAAATGGTTTTTATTTCTTGGTGTAGTTTGTCTATTAATATTTTTACCATTATACTATTTCGTGATGGGATCAATCAAATTCTTGTTGGAATTAACAACAACCCAATTGCTGTTCTTGTTCAATTTAATGGTAGGTTACTAATTTCTGTTGTTGGGTCAAAGATTGAAAATAAGTTTCTTATCACTTTCAGTTTGTTTTGTTGATATTAATAGCTTTCTTTGTTTTTATTTGTTGGGTTGGTGTTTGGGTAAAGTAGTTCATGATGTTAAATATTAGGAATGTTGCTAGGAATGTAATATATAGTATTGTTCATTCTATTGGTATTATTTGAGGAATAAAAGGATATCTTTATGATTATTTCAGTTTGACATTCTGATGTTATTAATTAACTAATCCTTTGTCATCAGAGATACTCGCTAAGATATCATAAACTGGTTTAAGAGACCATTACTTGCTTTCAGTCATCTGATGATTCTCTTATCTTTGATACTCAATTAATAAATTGATTTGTCGATACTCTTTCAATTACGATTGGCATGAATCTGTGATTTGCTCCACAAATTTCTGAGCATTGTCCATATAGTAATCCTGGTCGGTTAATTGTAAATCTCACTTGATTTAGTCGTCCGGGTGTTGCGTCTGTTTTCACCCCAAGGCTTGGCACTGTTCAAGAGTGTAATACATCTGCTGCTGTTACAATCATCCGAATTGGTGAATTTATTGGTAGTACAATGCGGTTATCCGTATCCAATAATCGGAATGTGTTGATTAGTTGGTCTTCTTGTTGTACTATATATGAGTCGAATTCAAGTTTTGTAAAGTCTGAGTATTCATAACTTCAGTATCATTGGTGTCCGACTGTTTTTAGAGTTATTACTGGATTATGAATTTCGTCTATCAAATATAGTAATCGTAAAGATGGGATTGCAATGAATACTAGGATAATTGCAGGAGCAATTGTTCAAATAGTTTCAATTATTTGTCCTTCTAGGATGAATCGGCTGGTTTGTTTATTTTGGATAATTCTGATTATTGTGTAAAATACTGCTGTAATAATTATTAATATAATTATTAGTGCGTGATCATGGAAGAAGATTAACTGTTCTATGACTGGTGATGCTCTGTCTTGTAGTGTTATGTTTAATCATGTTGTCATTTTCTAATGAAAGTTTAGACAACTTTATTTATGGAGCTTAAATCCACCGCACTTATCTGCCACGTTAGAGTGGGAATTAATTAGTTAGTGAGATAGTTGGGAGTTCTGAATATCTGTGTTCTGCTGGTGGGAAGTTTTGTAATCATTCTACCGAGTTTCTTGTATGTGTGGGGAATAGGATTAGTCGGTTTGATGTAATTCTTTCCCATATGATAAATAGGAACATTATTACTCTTACGAATGAAATTGTTGATCCCATTGATGAGATAATGTTTCATGTGGTGTAAGCATCTGGATAGTCTGAGTATCGTCGAGGCATTCCGGCTAGTCCTAGAAAGTGTTGTGGGAAGAATGTTAGGTTTACTCCTACAAATATAACAGCGAATTGAGCCTTTAATCACTTTGGGTTTATAGTAAGCCCAGTGAATAAAGGAAATCATTGTACGAATCCTCCTATGATTGCAAACACTGCTCCTATTGATAGTACATAGTGGAAATGGGCTACTACGTAGTAAGTGTCGTGTAATACAATGTCAATTGATGAATTTGCTAATACCACACCAGTAAGGCCTCCTATTGTGAATAGGAACACAAATCCTAGTGCCCATAAGCAGGCTGCGCTATATGTTATTCGGGTTCCATATAGTGTTGCAAGTCATCTGAAGATTTTAATTCCGGTTGGTACAGCAATGATTATTGTTGCTGATGTAAAGTAAGCTCGTGTGTCAACATCTATTCCTACTGTAAATATATGGTGTGCTCAGACTACAAATCCTAATAGGCCAATTGCTAGTATTGCAAAGATTATTCCCAGGTTTCCAAATGCTTCCTTTTTCCCTCTTTCGTGGCAAATAATGTGGGAAATTATACCAAATCCTGGTAGAATGAGAATATAAACTTCTGGGTGTCCGAAGAATCAAAATAAGTGTTGATATAGAATTGGGTCTCCTCCCCCCGCTGGGTCAAAGAATGATGTATTTAGGTTACGGTCTGTTAGTAGTATTGTAATTGCTCCTGCTAAAACGGGCAGTGATAGAAGAAGTAATAGGGCAGTAATGGCAATTGACCATACAAATAGTGGGATTCGTTCTGGCTTCATACTTTTTGGCTTTATGTTAATTGTTGTTGTAATAAAGTTTACTGCCCCTAGAATTGATGATACCCCAGCTAAATGTAAGGAGAAGATGGCTAAGTCTACAGATGCTCCGGCGTGTGCAATTCCTCTTGCAAGAGGGGGGTAAACAGTTCATCCTGTTCCTACACCACTTTCTACTGTTCTACTAGTGAGTAGTAGTGTTAGTGATGGGGGGAGCAGCCAGAATCTTATGTTGTTTATTCGTGGAAAAGCCATGTCTGGTGCTCCTAATATTAGTGGCACCAATCAGTTTCCGAATCCACCAATTATAATTGGCATAACCATGAAGAAAATTATAACGAAGGCATGGGCCGTAACGATGACATTATAGATCTGGTCATCTCCAATTAGGGATCCTGGTTGCCCTAGTTCTGTTCGAATAAGTATTCTTAGGGAGGTTCCGACCATTCCTGATCAGGCTCCGAATAGGAAGTATAATGTTCCAATGTCTTTGTGATTAGTTGAGAAAAACCATCGGGTGAAGATTAGTGGGATGGCTGAGAATAATAAGTAGGCGATAGGCTGTAAATCTATTTAGGGGCATTTACGTTGCTCTTCCACTATTTTTTGGGCCTTGTATTCATTTTGTGATTGTAGAATGCAATTCTATAGGGGTAGGTTAAGTACTTATCAAGGCCTAAAGGCTAGACCCTTTATTTATAGCTTTGAAGGTTATTAGTTTGACGCTTAACTTAAGGCCTTTAATTGATGTTGGAAATAATTGTGCAAGCTGCTATTCCTGTTAAGGAGATTGATGATAGAATTATTGCACTAATGTTTTTATTTGCCTTGTTTTTGTGGAGTTTTAGGTTTCATTTTGGCTCTGTATTCAAAATTACAAAGCTTGAATAGGAGATTTTTAGGTAGTAGTATAAAGTGATTAATGATGTTACTACTACGATTGCTGCTAGTGGGGCTATGCTGTTTGTGATTATTGCTTGGATAACAATTCATTTTGGTAGAAACCCAAGGAATGGAGGGAGCCCGCCCAGGGATAATAGGGATGTGAACATTATGAATTTTATTAGAGTGGCATCTTTATTTGTTATTATGGTTTGGTTGATGAAGGATGCCCCAGATAGTTTGATGGCTGATACAACAGTTAGTGCTAGTGTTGAATAGATTGTGAAGTACATTAATCACAAGTTTTCTCTTGTGGTTAGAGCAATTAATATTCAACCGGTATGGTTGATGGATGAGTAGGTTAGAATTTTTCGTATTGAGGTTTGGTTTAATCCTCCAATTGAACCTACAATCGTGGATAATAAAATAATTCTTAATGTGAATACATTGATTTCAATCAGGTATGATATCAATATCAATGGGGCGGCTTTTTGCACTGTTATTAATAGTGCACAGTTTTCTCATCTCAATCCTTCCATTACTCCTGGGAATCATCAGTGGAGAGGTGCGGCTCCACTTTTGAGCAGGAGAGGGGTACAGATGATTATTGGTGTATATGGGTTGGTTTCGAACGTGAATAGGTCCTCCGTTAACGTCTTTATCACTACTATGAATAGCAGTGTTGCTGAGGCGAGGACTTGTACAATGAAGTATTTCAGTGAGGCTTCAGTATTGTACATGTTTTTGACGCTAGATATTAAGGGGATGAATGATATTAAATTAATCTCCAATCCTATTCATGCCCCTAGCCATGAATTAGAGGATACAGATATTAATATACCTCCCACAAGGGTAGTTAGTAAGAGGATTTTTGTTGAGTTATTGGGCATTAGAGAAGAGAGTGTTACTCTATTTATGGGGTATGAGCCCATTAGCTTGAATTTTAGCTTACTTTTCTGTGGGAAAGGTTTAATGTTTTACATCTTGGTGTATGGTGCACGGTGGCTTTTGATGCTTGAAGGAGATAGTTTGATTCTGTTGGATGTAATGAAGGTAGTTTTAACTACATGTTTTATCCTATCACGATAGTCCTTTAATCAGGCTCATCATT